AGCCGGACCCCCCCTAATTAAACAAAGGGGTAAGGTTCGGCTGAGTTCTTACGAGACTTTTATCTATTCCATAACATACAAATTAGAAAGTTATCCAGTCAACATAAGAAAAATATTTTATTCGTAGAAATGAGAAAACAGATTCCTTCCTCTGATATTTCAAACCACCCTATTCCTTTATAAAAAAAAGAGAAAATAAAAACTGTAATGAGATAAGAAATAAATAAGGATTTGGATATGCGTAAAAATGGAATCTAATTCAATTGTTTGTTTGAAGAATTTTTACCTTACTTTTATAAGTTGAAGTTAATTGAATATGAATAATAGAAGAAGTTCTATTTTCTCAATGAATTATTCCCCTCCCTTGTTTGTCCACTACTTCTTATAAATCTAAACAAAAGAGTTCCCATAGACCCGGAAAAGAAGAACTAGTAATCTTTGATGAACAGAATCAAAATCATTATTATTTCTATACAAGACGACACAAGAAAAGGGTAGAAAATCCTTTCTCTTGTGTCGAATAGAAAATTATAAAGACTGGTAATCTCTCCAGAAGTATTTGTTCTTCCTTTCATTTGTCCCGTCCTTGCCTTGTATCCTTCCTTTTTTTTTATGCCTATTGTCTAGTACTAGAAATGGGATACGGATACAAGTAATGAATTCCGGACATCTCGCAAAAAGAGTATAAACAAAGCAAGTAAAGGGATTTAAATAATTTTTTGATCATACATTACATAATTATATCGATCGACAAGAATTTCGCGCTTTTTACTAACTTGATGTTAAGTAATTTCTGGATCTAGAAATTCATTTCGTACAATTGAACCTTTTCAAACTGTTTCTTTTTAAGAACCAAAAAGATTTGTGCCAAAATAACAGATCCCAAGAAGAATAAAAGGCCTTGGACGCGTAATGGATCTTGAAGCACTATTTCCGCATCTCCCTGACCAAAACCTCCTACGTTTGGATTGCTTGTTAATGGTTGATCAAGCTTGATGGATTCCCCCTCTGAAACAAGAAGTTCTGGTCCTGGAGGTATAATATCAATTACTTGGTGTCCATCCGACGCATCAACTATGGTAATTTCATACCCCCCTTTTTCTTTACGTCCTATTCTGCTTACTATACCTGCAGATGTAGCATTATAAATAGTATTGTTACTCTTGCTCCCATCGGGATAAATCTGACCCCTTCCCCTGTTTCCACCTACATATATTGGATATTTTAAGAAGTGAACGTCTTTCTTCGTAGTGGGGTCGGGGGAAAGGATGGGAAAGATGATTTCACTATATTTCTGACCTGGAACAGGACCTATGACAAGAATATTTCTTTTATTGGGACGATAACTCTGAAAAGAAAGATTTCCCATTTTTTCTTTCACTTCAGGAGAAATACGATCGGGGGGGGCTAATTCGAATCCCTCGGGTAAAATAAGAACAGCCCCCACATTCAAAGACCCCTTTTTACCATTAGCAAGAACTTGTTTCAGTTGCATATCATAAGGAATTCGAACAACTGCTTCAAATACAGTATCAGGAAGTACAGCTTGCGGAACTTCAATATCCACAGGCTTATTAGCTAAATGACAATTGGCACATACAATTCGCCCCGTTGCTTCTCGTGGATTTTCATAACCTTGCTGCGCAAAAACGGGATACGCATTTGAAATGGATGCTCGAGTTATTACATATATCATCATCGATACAGAAATAGATCGAGTAATCTGTTCCTTTACCCAAGAAAAAGTATTTCTATTTTGCATGGTACAATCATTGATCCCGGAATTTCTACAATAAATTAGATAGGTAGCTAGTATAGTTCCCTATCCACGAATCTGCCATTGTACGTAAATAACTGTACTGGACTATAGGACGAATACCTTGAAGTGAAGAGGTAGAAGTATAAAGAATAAGTAAAATGGAAAATGCTTTCTTTATACACGTTATACATGAAGAAAAATTCGGATTTGATTGATATCAAGAGATTAAATCAGTTCTTCATTCATTCATTGAATGATAAATGACTACAAGCGAAGGAGATACGCGATTTAAAAAATGGAAGATCCAATATTTCACAATTGTATCTAGAATAACTGGAAAAGTGGAAACAAGACCAGATATAATTTGATCGTTATGAGCCAGTCCAAAATCGTTGTAGATCGAACCAATCATGAGTTCCCAACCATGGGTCGAGTGAAATCCAATCCATAAATCAGTAACTAAAAGAATCGAAAAAGCTTTTATTGTGTCACTTAAGTTATAGAGGAATTCCTGAACCCAAGAATTAAGAATGACAAGTTCTTCATTACCCAGAATAAAATAACCACTTAGAATAGCGAAACAGATTATATTTGTCGAGAAATGCAAAACTATATGGAGATGATATTCATTGTGTGTTTTGACAAATTGTATCGTTTCCTTGTGTATTCCTATAGGAAGATGTGTCTCCGGGTATTCCTTTATCATTTCATTCAACAAGAGGAGTTCCTCTAATTTTAAGAATTTTTCTAGAACATTTTTCTCTTGAATATCATTCAAAAAAGTTTCGGATTGCCTAGTATTCCACCAATTAGTAACCCAAGGTTCCAGACTTTTATTAAATGATAGAGAGACCCACCAGGGCAAAAATACTATAGATGCGAGATATGGGAGGGAAGTCAATGCTTTCTTTTTTTTCATTTTTTCTCTGTGAATTGTTAATGAACTACTTCATTCGTCAACTCTATCTGATCTGATATTTCTCTAAAGTTACGAGTTATAAGTTATATAACAAGGTATCGAACCTATGGATCTATTCCCGTTTTTGTGTAATGATTTAGTCCTTGGGTCTAGAAGGAATATAGAATAAGGGTCCTAAAAAAATAAGGAAATAGAATTTTCGGATATCTCAATTGGGGAAATTAGAACGAATTTCATCTTCATTTGTTCCTTTCGATAAACACTGGAAAACCACTTGAAGTAACGAATATTATTCGGATTTCAAGACTAAAAATTCTCCCTGGGCTGGATCAATTAATTATTTCGAAATGTTGCACCCGTCTAATCACAGCGCAGGAATAGGGTATCAATTCAAATAAAAATCTGGGACCTAAAAAGATGAATTCTGTATTTATGCAATACATGTTAAGTTCGGATATTTGACGAATCCATACTTAAATTAAACTTTTTATTAGTATAAAAAAAGAATTAACCCCATACGCATACAAATATAGTTATAGTTTTAGTATAGAAAAATTCTTGTCATAGTTTATTATAGTTGTTCCATATATATATCTTCTCCTACTTTTTTGTTTTATTCTATTTGCAAGTTTCTTCCCTCATGCTGAGAAAACATTAATTCTTCATTTCAAAATACTTCAATTGGTACTCGCAAGAAATAGGCTGATTCTGCAGCTTTTTGTTCAATTTCTCGTGGAGTAAAATTCTCATCAGTACGAGTCAAGGGAATGGTTCCTTGGCCTCTGATTTCCATATAAAGAACACGACGAGGAAAAATACCTTCTTTAACCTCCATTCTGATTGATTGGATATCTTTCAGAAAGAAGCGAAGGAAGATTCGACGATTTTTTCCAGGGAATCCCCAACGAAAAATACACATTATTCCCTCTTTTCTATCGAATTGGTCATAACCACTACCCACATTCCATGAAATTGTACACCACAAATAGGAACTAATGAATAGACCCGCGATCCCATAAAAAGACATCACAATCCCTTGTGGAAAAAAAATGATTTGCTTAGATGGAAATCCTGAGATCAGATTCCTACCAAGATAACTGGAAGTTCCAACCACTAAAAATCCTAGTGAACCTAAAAGAAGGATACAGGCCCAGAAAAAATTACTTGTTTTTCGAGACCCTGTTATTAGTTCTATCCATATATGTTCTGATCGCCAGTTCATACTATATTTGCATTTGCATTCTATAGGAATTGAGAGAATAACCAAAATGAATTTTACTTTTCTTGATGCCGAAGTAACTTTCATCAACTAGTACTATTCTGATATGAACCATTGGTTAGATACATTGACTTTCTATTATAGAAATTAGAAATTAGAAAGATATTCGCGGATCATTTTTAACCGACTATACCCGCATATACATGCATTCATTTATGCAGATATAATGTATCTGCAAGAGTTCTTTCGTTTGTGTTCGGAAAGAGTCACATATCCTACCACTAAATAAATAGCTGTATTATGATCCAGTGTTGAAAAAAATTGATTCAATTTTGTCCCGTCGGATTCGGATCTAGACAATCTTATTTTTTTGGACATGAAGAAATAAAGAAGCCATTGCAATTGCCGGAAATACTAGGCCCACTAAAGGAACAAAAATAGAGGGTAAGTTAAGATCTGTCATGGAATGGGTACCTCGATTTAATATTTTATTTTTACCTATTATAAAGATCTTTTATGATAAGTCTATCTATTATAAAAAATAGTAAGTAATAAAAAATATTAAGTAGTTAATAAGTGCAAGGAATGGTGAATTAAGTGTACCCTTTTCTCTTTCTACACGAATATGTATGCTGATACGCTTGAATGAAGAAATTTTCTTATTATTCTCCTATCCCCATATTCTTTCTATCTTTCGAATAAGGAGTTTCTTATTAATATTAAATATTTCATTATTTATATAAATAATATAAATTTCATTTCAAATGAATTATTTATAAATTATTAAGTGCGCGACTTGAACTAAACTCTAAACTAATTCAATCCAACAAATGGAGATTCCTAGAAAAAAAGGGAGTTCTTGGTAGATAGAGAAATCAACTTCTATTTTATATTTTCTTTCGATATATTTTTTTTATTCAAGGGAAAGAAACCGTGAAGCTGAAATAACTCACTCAGAACACCTTTTAAAGGATTACGTGGTACGATTAGGTCGAATAAGCCCTTTTGGAATGAATACTCAGCCGCTTGTGAACCCTCGGGTACTGTTTTATTCAATGTTTGTTCAATTACTCTTTTACCCGCAAATGCAATACAGGCGTTGG